CATTCCTTTGTTTCTGATGATGTTTTTGTTTTTAAGAAAGGAATCCGTTGATTTTATGGATGGTACAATATGCATTTTTATAGATGAGACATCCTACAAATCATTTATATAGACTAATTCTATACTAATCTTACTTTACTCTCTAAAAAGAAAAAAATGGAACTGAACTGGGATGAGATCATCAATAAAATAAGGATTTGGATATGCGCAAAAATCCAAGATTTCATCTTTTCACCCGGAGCATTAAGCGTTTTTTTCTTGAAATTTGATTTTTTCTTTTCTAAATTTTTTTATAAGTTCATTGAAGAAGTTCTATTTCCTCAGTAAGTTACTCCCACCCCTTTTTCTTTATCCACTACTTCTTATGAATCTAAACAAGGGGCTCCGATAGAACTGGAGAATCAAATAAATAGTAATCTTTGACGACCAGGATCGAGAATTATTATTCTTTCGACACAAGAAAAGGGTGGAAATTTCCTTTTCTTGTGTCGAAGATTAGGAAGACGAGTAATACCTCCTAGAATCGAATCGTTTGTTCCTTTCATTTATCCCTTTCCGTGTATTTGCCCCTACTTATGCCTACTATTATCTATTAGTATAGAATTCGATTCTAGGAGGTAGAAAAAACTATTGATGCATTACATGGCATTTCTAATCTGGCAATAGGAGATCCGGCATAGCCACAGCGCTCCAATTTGGATTGAATGAAAAAGGGGGGTCGAGCGGTCTTCTTCACAATATACATACTATTACTAGGAATAAGATACGAGCAATTTCTTACATCTCGCAGAAAAGAAAATCATATAAACAAAATAGTATAAACAAAGTAAGCAAAACGTTTTCCACGATTTTTTTGGATCATACATAACATAATTGCATCGATCACAACAATTCGGCTCTTTCTTTTTACCAACTTGATGAATCCGCGGATCTAAAAATTCATTTCGGACAATTGAACCTTCTCAAACTGTTTCTTTTTTAGAACCAAAAAGATTTGTGCCAGAATAACAGATGCTAAGAAGAACAACAAAACTTGGACGCGTAATGGATCTTGAAGTACTATTTCTGCATCTCCCTGACCAAACCCACCCACATTGGGATTACTCGTTAATGGTTGATCAAGCTTGATAGATTCACCCTCTGAAACAAGAAGTTCTGGTCCTGGAGGTATAATATCGACCACTTGATGTCCATCCGATGCATCAGATATGATTATTTCATACCCTCCTTTTTCTTTACGTACTATTCTGTTTACTATACCTGCTGCTGTAGAATTATAGACTGTATTGTTACTCTTGCTCCCGTCGGGATAAATCTGACCTCTTCCCCGATTCCCACCTACATATACGGGATACTTTAAGAAGTGAACGTCTTTCTTAGTAGCAGGGTCCGGGGAAAGAATGGGAAAGACGATTTCACTATATTTCTGACCGGGAACAGGACCTACCACAAGAATATTTCTTTTAGTAGGTCGATAAATCTGAAAAGAAAGATTGCCTATCTTTTCTTTCATCTCAGGAGAAATACGATCGGGAGGAGCTAATTCGAATCCCTCGGGTAAAATAAGAACAGCCCCTACATTCAAAGCCCCCTTTTTACCATTAGCAAGAACTTGTTTCAGTTGCACATCATAAGGAATTCTAATAACTGCTTCAAATACAGTATCAGGAAGCACAGCTTGTGGAACCTCAATATCCACGGGCTTATTAGCTAAATGGCAATTGGCGCATACAATACGCCCAGTCGCTTCTCGTGGATTTTCATAACCTTGCTGCGCAAAAATGGGATATGCATTTGAAATAGATGTCCGAGTTATTACATAGATCATGATCAATACGGAAATGAATCGAGTCATCTGTTCCTTTACCCAAGAAAAAGTATTTCTATTTTGCATGGTCCAATTATTTATCCCGGAAATTTCTACAATAAATTAGGTAGGTAGCTAGTATAGTTCCCTATCCACGATTCTGCCATTGTACTAGAATAGAATAATTCTACTGAAATAGAGGAAGAATCCTCTAGACGAGTAGAAGTATAAAGAGTGAGTATGTACGAAGTAACATTCGGATTTGATTGATATCGCCAGATCAGATTAAACGAGTCCTTCATTCATTCATTGAATGATAAACCACTACGAGTGAAGGAGATACACGATTTAAATAATGGAAGATCCAATATTTCAAAATTGTATCTAGAATGACTGGAAAGGTGGAAACAAGGCCAGATATAATTTGATGGTTATGAGCAAATCCAAAATCTTTATATACTGAACCAATCATTAGTTCCCAACCATGGGGCGAGTGGAATCCAATACATAAATCAGTTAATAAAAGAATCGAAAAAGCTTTTATTGTGTCGCTTAAGTTATAGAGGAATTCCTGAACCCAAGAATTAAGAATGACAAGTTCTTCATTACCCAGAATAGAATAACCACTTAGAATAGCAAAACAGATTATATTTGTCGAGACATGCAAAAAAATATGGATATGATCTTCGTTGT